ATTTATGTAAAAGATAGTCTTTATTGGGGAAAAAGTGGGTAAATTTTTTGTGGGTGGAAAAAAAATTATTAAGATTTAAAAGGATTTCACTTTTTTTACCACCTTTGAAGGGTGAGGGTTTGAAAATAACATAAAATCTTAGATAAGAAAGAATAAGGAGGGGATAAGAAGGCAGAAGAGGTTTAAAAAAGTAGTTGAAGTTTGTGTGAAGGTAGGGGGGTAAGGAAAAATGATTTTTTTTATTAGGGGACTGGCAAGTATTAAGAAAGGAAAAAGTATACGCAGGTAAAAGTAAAGAGTAATTAGAGTAGAGATTAATAAAACAAAAAGAAAAAAGTAATATTTATAAGAGATTATTTCTTGGATTAAAAGTCATTTTGGAAAAAATCCTGAGAAAGGAGGTAAACCTCCTAGAGAGAGCAGTGAAATTGAAAGAGATAATTTTAGGTAAAGGGGGATTGTATAAAGGTTTAAGAGTTGTGAAAAGAAGAATGTTTTAAGGTGAAAAAATAAGATAAGAATTGAGAAAGTTATGAAAAAGTAGAAAGCAAAATATAAGATTCAAGAAGAGTGTCTTATTAAGATAGCAGAGAGCATTCATGCTATATGATTAATGGAGGAGAACGCTATTAATTTCCGTAGTTTAGTTTGGTTTAAACCACCCAGGGCGCCAATAATGGCAGAAAGAATGGCAATAAAAGAGATAAGAGAAGAGCATAGAAAATTAAATGAGAGGTAAGAGATTAGAAATATGGGGGCTAATTTTTGAATTGTTATAAGAATAAAAGCTTGGGGTCAGTTTAGGCCTTCTATAATTTTAGGGAACCAGAAGTGAAAGGGGGCAGCTCCTATTTTTAGGAATAAGGAAAGAGAAATAATTAAGAGAAAAAAAGATGTTTTAATTAATAGGAGACAAGCAGAAAAAATTAGTAAGGCGGAACCAAGGGCTTGGATGAGAAAATAGCTTAGGGCTGCCTCTGAGTGGAAAAGGTTGCTCTTTGAGGTGATAAGGGGGATGAAAGCGAGTAGGTTTAATTCTAGACCTGCTCAAGCTGAGAATCAGGAGGTGGAAGAGAGAGCCATAAGAATTCCAATAAGAAGAAAAAAGAACATTTAAAAGAGAAATTTTGAGAAATTTCATAAACGGGGTATGAGCCCGCTAGCTTTATTAGCTTATCTTTTAAAAAAACGTTAGGAAAGGAAATTAGAAATTGAATCTAAAGAAAGTTTTTCTTTAGATAAAAGGAATTGGTCTGATATAAAGGAAAGCAGTAAAAGTAAGGGAAAGTCTTTTTTTAATAAAGGGTGAAGTTCGTTAAGTTAATAAATGATTCTTAAAATTATGTAAAAGAAAACTTAAAGGAAAGAGGGTTAGAATAAGATTGGGAGTCTTAAAAAAAACAAAAAAAAAACTATATATATATATATAAATAAACAGATATTATTTGGTAAAATTATTAACTTAATTATAATGGAGGAAATGAAGTAGAATATCATCAAGTAGCTAATTTATAAAAACTTAAAAAAGTATAGGTTAAATAGTCTCGAAGAAGAAATTAGAGCAACCTTTTCCTGCGTGGAAAGTGAAGGTTGCTCTTTCGAGACTATTTAATTTATTAGAAATTGTTCGAAAAGAAAGACAGATCATGGCTCTCTCTAAGTAAAGTGTTGTAAAATTAATTGAGAATCTTTATAATATTTATGAAAGATAAACTTGGAAGACAGGTATAAAATTTATAGGCTGTTAAGGTATAGGGAAAGAGGGATCGTAGCTCTATACAGAGATTTCTAGATATGTATATATAGTTGAGAAACTATGGGTTGAGTGCATTTTCTCTATAAGAGATTTAAACTCTGGTTTAAATTTGGATTTTATCCCAGCAAGTTAATAGAAGGGGGTTAACTAAAAAATAAAGGAAATAAAGTGTTGTTAAAATTTGCCCAGTTAAAATATAAGGGTACTCTACAGGTTGTATTCCGATTCATGTTAATAAGATTAAAATTACGGAAATTGTTCAAAATAGGATTTGGCTTAAAGGGTAGAAGGTTAGGCTACGAAAATTTGAAAAATGGGTAAATGGGAGGATAAATAAAATAGCCACTGATACTACTAGGGCAAAAATACCCCCTAGTTTATTAGGGATTGAGCGGAGAATTGCATAGGCGAAGAGGAAATATCATTCTGGTTGAATATGGAGGGGGGTTACTAGGGGATTAGCGGGGATGAAGTTATCAGGATCTCCTAAAAGATATGGGTAAGAGAGGGAAAGTAAGAGAAGTAATATAAATATTAAGAGGAAACCAACAATATCTTTAAAAGTAAAATATGGGTGGAAAGGAATTTTATCTATTTTAGAGGAGATTCCTAAGGGGTTGTTAGCTCCTCTTTGGTGAAGGAATATGATATGAATGAGAGTAAAAGCTGAAATAATAAAAGGTAAGAGGAAATGGAAAGAGAAAAAGCGAGTTAAGGTAGCGTTGTCGATAGCGAATCCTCCTCATAATCATTGGACGAAATAGTTTCCTACATAGGGGATGGCAGAGAAGAGGTTAGTGATAACTGTTGCACCTCAGAATGATATTTGTCCTCAGGGGAGGACATAACCTAAAAAAGCGGTTGCTATGGTTATAAAAAGGATTAAGACACCAACAGATCAAGTATGGAGAAAAGTAAAGGAGCTGTAATAAACTCCTCGGCCAATATGAAGATATAGGCAAATGAAAAAAAAGGAACCCCCGTTGGCGTGAAGAGTGCGTAAAAGTCAACCAAAGTTTACATCTCGGCAGATGTGAGCTACACTTGAGAAGGCTATATTAATGTGGGGAGTGTAGTGTATAGACAGGAAAATTCCTGTGATAATTTGAATCACTAAGCATAACCCTAAAAGGGACCCAAAATTCCAGAAATTGGAAATATTTCTTGGGATTGGTATATCAATGAGAGCATTATTTATAATTTTTAGTAGGGGGTGAGATTTACGAAAGGGTGTTGTCATTTGGGGGTGGTAGTTAGGTCTAGGGTAATTAAAATAATTAATTTTAGTTGGTTATGTTTAAGAAGTTGGGTGCGAGCTAAATATTGACTTGGGATGTCAGGGGGGAGAAAAAAAGAGATGTTAAACATATGATTTGAAAGGTTGCTATATATTTCAGTAGTTTGGTTTTTTTTTTAGGTGGTGCAATTTTTTTTTTTTTTTTGGGTTTAAAAAGGCTTTTTTTAGGTAAAGTTTTGGTAGTAGAATGGGAGATTTTTTCTTTGAATTCTTGTTTGATTGAAATAACTTTAGTTTTTGATTGGATGTCGTTAATGTTTTTAAGATTTGTAGTGTTGATTTCTTCTATGATTTTATATTATAGGGGGGAGTATATAAAAGATGAAAAGGATAAACACCGGTTTATATATTTGGTTATTTTTTTTGTAGTGTCAATAGGGTTAATAATTATTAGGCCTAATATAATTAGTATTTTATTAGGGTGAGATGGGTTAGGGTTGGTTTCCTATCTTTTAGTTATTTATTATCAGAATGAAAAGTCTATAAATGCTGGGATGATTACTGTGTTGTCTAACCGGATTGGGGATGTGGGGATTTTAATGAGGATCGGGATAATATTTTTATTAGGAGGATGAAATTTTTTTTTTTACCAAGAGGCAATGGCCGGGGGGTCTCCTGAGATGTTAATTTTAAAGGGATTTGTAGTTATGGCTGCAATAACTAAAAGGGCTCAGATTCCTTTCTCAGCTTGATTACCAGCTGCTATAGCAGCTCCAACCCCTGTTTCTGCGCTTGTACATTCTTCTACTTTAGTAACAGCGGGTGTGTATCTTCTTATTCGGTTTAGAGTGGCTTTGGAGGGTAGGGGAGTGCAGTCTTTTTTATTAATTGTTTCTTGTTTGACTATATTTATGGCGGGGTTAGGTGCGAATTTTGAGTATGATTTAAAAAAGATTATTGCTTTATCTACTTTAAGACAATTAGGGGTAATAATAAGAATTTTGGCTTTAGGGTTTTTTGATCTTGCTTTTTTCCATCTTTTAACGCATGCATTATTTAAAGCTTTATTATTTATATGTGCAGGAGTAGTAATTCACAATAGGAGAGGCTATCAAGATATTCGTTCTATAGGAAGTTTGGTATTATGTATGCCTCTTACTAGTGTTTGTATAAATTTAGCTAGTTTAGCTTTATGTGGGTTTCCTTTTTTAGCTGGGTTTTATTCTAAGGATTTAATTTTAGAGGTAGCTTTTTCTAGTAGATTGAATATTATTTCTTTTGCTTTGTTTTTTTTAAGGACTGGGTTAACTGTAAGGTATTCTTTTCGTTTATTTTACTATAGTATAACTAGGTTGTTTAGTTTAGGTGCTTTGACTTGTATTTCTGATAAGGCCGAAGTAATAACAGGGCCTATGGTTGTGTTAAGGCTTGGGGCTGTAAGAAGGGGTGCAATAATATCTTGGTTGATTTTTCCTGATCCCTATTTAATTTGTTTAGGGGGTTTTTTAAAAGGATTAGTTCCCTTTTTGGTAGTCATGGGGAGAGTGTTTGGTTATGTAGTGAATGTAGTTATGGTAGGAGAGGGAATGAAGGTTTATTGTGGTTTAAAATTAACGGAGTTTTGGGGGTCTATGTGATTTATGCCTGTTTTGTCAACGAAAGGAATTAGGGAGAGGAGGTTAGAAGTAGGGAGTTACCTTCAGAAGTTTGGTGACAAGGGGTGATTAGAGAAATTTGGGGCCCAAGGTTTTTATTTTTTATTTTTAAATTATTCTAGATATTTAAGTGTTTTTCAGGAGAGAAATGTAAAACTTATTTTAAAGAGTTTTATATTTTGGTTAGTGATTTTAAGGTTATTTTATTTTTACTCTTATAATTTAAAATAGTAGAATTTTGTGCTGAAGACACAAATGTGATAAGATTTATCTGTGGGTATTTTTAAGAAAAGATTTTTCTAGTTTTACAATGAAAATGTAATGTGTTTATTTACACTATAAAAAAAAAGATTTAAACGGAGTTTAACCGCTAAAAGGAAAAAGTTAGAAGCTTTGCCTTCAGACCTGAAATCTTCTTGACAGGAATAAAATATTCAATGTTATTATTAACAATAATAAGCCTCTTTTTGGCTTCTAGGTCAAAAAAAAATTAGAGACCCTCTTGGGGGGTCATATTTTTAGGTCGAAACTAAATGTAATGGTTTACTTTCTAATTTTGTCTAGGGATTTATAGGAAGTTTTGTTTATTAGGAGGGTAATATGAGTAATTAAATTACATATGTAGTCCTATCAAGACTATCCTTTTATCAGGCATCATATTGTGGGGAGAATAAGATGGCTGAAGAATTTAGGCGGTAAATTGTAAATTTATATATGAGCTTAGAGTTGCTCTCTTATTATAAATAAGGCTCTATAGTGGAAAGAAAGATGTTAGATTGCAAATCTGGAGATGTGTTTAAAAGGCACTAGGGCTTAGGTCCTTTTATATAAGAGATTTGTATTTTAGTTTAGAGGAACACAAAGGTTTGATCTTTGAGGGATTGGTGCGATTCCATTAGATATAGTATTTAAGTTGTAAGTTAAATACTTATGTAAGTAAGTTTCTTTTTTTTATGTAAAATAGAAGTTGGTGTGAGGAAAGAGTAACTTTAGTATTTTTTATTTATTGGAATAAAAATTTGATTTTTGTTTTATATTTTTGCTTTAAGAATGAAATACATGTAAATTTTTTTGTGAGGGAGAGTGTAATTTAAAAGGAGCTTTGTTAGTTCGCAGTGTATAGAATTAAACTTTGTAAGAGAAATCTTGATTTGGTAATTTTTAAGTTAAATCTGACAAAATTTGTGCCAGCAGTCGCGGTTATACTTAGAGGTTAAGTAGAAAATTATTGGTAATTAATTGATTGTTTGAATATTTTGGTAGTTAGAATTTAATAAGGATAATAAGGTAGAATTGGTTTGTTTTATATTAAAGGAGAATATGAAATATAGGAAATGAGGGTTAGGAAGCTAAAGAGATAAACTAGGATTAGATACCCTACTATACTTTAGAAAGTTTGTGTTACTAGGAGATTAATAGTTATAGTCTTTAAATTTAAAGAATTTGGCGGTATCTTAGTCTTGTTAGAGGAACCTGTCTTATAAACGATAAACCACGAAAAATCTTACTTATTTAAATTATTTAGTTTGTATACCGTCATTATAGAGGACTTTAAGAGAAAAGATGAGTTGTTAAAATTAATTGGGATTAAGAATATTAGATCAAGGTGCAATTAATAAATAAGGTAAGGTGGGTTACAATGTGATTAACACAAACGGATTGGGATAAGAAAGTTATTTTATGAAGGAGGATTTAATTGTAAGTAAGTTTTAATATGGCTTGCTGATAAGGGCTCTAAGTTATGTACATATTGCCCGTCGCTTTCGTTATTAAAATGAAATAAGTCGTAACATAGTAAATGTACTGGAAAGTGTATTTGGAAAAAAAATAAAGCTAGTTAGGGGAGCGTTTCATTTACGGTGAGAAATTATATTGTGCAAATCAATTTATTTTTAAGTGAGAGGACTTGTCAAAGTTTATAAAAAAGAAAAGGATTTTAAAAGAGAAAAAGAATAAGTAATTTAAATTGAATTTTATAGGTAGACTAAAGTGTAAAGTATTGAGAAAGAAAGTTGAGAGAAAATGCAGAAATAAGAAAAGAGAAGAAATAAAAATTTGTACCTCGTGTATCAGGGTTGATCTAGATTGTCTTTTTATTTATGGAAGTCCCGAAAAAAAAAGAGCTAAGATAGGAAGAAAATTTTTGTTGTAAAAAAATTTAAAATTTTATTTTTGTAGTGAAATGCTAGTCGTGTTTTTATATCTGGTTTTTTCTGAAAAAAATTCAATTTTTTTTTTATTTTGAAAAAAGTAAAATAAAAGGGTAGGAGGGGAGAGCTTCTTATCCAAGAAATGTGTGGAATATAGGAAAGTGGGTGAATTTATATAATTTAATTAGGCTTAAAAGTGGCCATATTGGGAAAGTGTTTAAACTAATTTTTTTAGTTTTATTAAAATTTATGATTTGTTTATTTTGGGTAGGAAAAAGATTTAATAAACTAAAAATTGTTTGTTAAAATGATTAAATTAGTATAATTTATTGTAAAATTGGATTAAATTGAATTTGGGGAGAAAGGTGATAAGGAAAGGAAAGTTTATTTAAAGGAACTCGGCAAAAAAAGTTTTCTGCCTGTTTATCAAAAACATGTCTCTATGATTGGTTTATAGAGTCTGGCCTGCCCACTGATTGGAATAAAGATTAAAGGGCCGCGGTATATTGACCGTGCGAAGGTAGCATAATCATTAGTCTTTTAATTGAAGGCTGGAATGAATGGTTTCACAAGAAATTTACTGTCTTTAAGTTAAGATTTGAATTTTACTTTTAAGTGAAAAGGCTTAGATATATTAAGGGGACGATAAGACCCTATAAAACTTTACATAGGAAAATTGTTTTAAAATTTGTTTGTTTAAGGTTGGGAAAGTTTAAATGTGTTTTGTTGGGGAGACATGAATATAATATGGATAATAACTGTTCGAAATTTAGAAAGTCAGATTATAATTGAGAAAAGAAATGGTCCTTAAAAAAGATTAAAAGAGTAAGTTACTTTAGGGATAACAGCGTTATTTTTTTGGAGAGTTCTTATCAATAGAAAAGATTGCGACCTCGATGTTGAATTAAAATTTCTTTATAATGCAGTTGTTATAGGAGAAAGTCTGTTCGACTTTTAAAATTTTACATGATTTGAGTTCAAACCGGCGTGAGCCAGGTTGGTTTCTATCTCTTAAAAAGAAAATTGATCGCTTTAGTACGAGAGGACCAGGCGGTTTGAATAATTTATAGGATTAGAATGAAATTATTACTTTGGCAGAGTGTATGCATTAGATTTAGGGTCTGAAAAAATAGAGAGGGGTCTATAAGTAATAAGTAAAATTAGTTTGAATTTGAGAAAAACTAGACTAACTTTTTATTTGTGATGATATTAGTAATGATGTTAAGGTATTTGATTTTGTTGATTTGTGTGATAGTTGGCGTGGCGTTTATTACTTTATTAGAACGTAAAGTTTTGGGGAGCATTCAAATTCGTATAGGACCTACTAAAGTAGGTGTAGTTGGGTTGTTGCAGCCTTTTTCGGATGCAGTAAAGTTATTTATAAAGGAGCAAGTAACATTAACATTTTCTAATTTTTTACCTTATTATTTATCTCCTGTTTTTAGTCTTTTTATTTCTTTAATTGCATGGAGGATTCTTCCTTTGGAAGTTGGGGTTTTGAATTTTGATTTAGGAGTTTTGTTTTTTTTATGTGTGTTGAGTATAGGGGTTTATTCGGTAATGAGGGCAGGATGGTCTTCTAATTCAAAGTATTCCATATTGGGGAGATTGCGAGCGGTGGCCCAAACTATTTCTTATGAAGTTAGGTTAGCTTTAATTTTGTTGTCTTTTATTTTTTTAATTGGGGGGTTTAATTTAAAGTTATTTTGTGAGTTTCAAGAAAATGTGTGGTTTTTTTTTTATGGAGGACCATTAGCTTTAATTTGATTTACTTCTTGTTTAGCTGAAACAAACCGTACTCCTTTTGATTTTGCAGAGGGGGAGTCGGAGTTGGTCTCCGGGTTCAATGTTGAATATGGAGGGGGCGGCTTTGTTTTACTTTTTTTGTCAGAATATATTAGGATTTTATTTATAAGGAGGTTAATTAGGTTGATTTTTTTGGGGGGCTCCCTATTTAATTTGTTTTTTTATATTAAGGTGGTGTTAGTTGTGTTTTTGTTTATTTGAGTTCGGGGAACTTTACCTCGGTTCCGTTATGATAAGTTAATGTTTCTTGCTTGGAAGAGGTTTCTTCCTATTTCTTTGAATTATTTAGGGTTTTATATAGGGGTAAAAATACTTTGTTTTTGTATTCTGTTAATATAAGAGAAAAGATGGCTTTTAAAGAGTATAAGTTTTTACTAATTTATTAGTGGGGTCTGGTGCTTTTAATTAGAGTGGAAAAGGTGTCCAAAAGGTTCTACTTAGAATGTTAAGACTGGTTGTCTTTTAAAATGTTTTCAAAACAATTGTTTTATATTAAACTAAACATTCTAAAATAATTATAATTACGAAAGGAGGTGTTATAAGTATATTTTATTTAGCAAGTCGTAGGGGGCCAGAGTGAACGTTAGAGATTTTAACAACGATTAAAAGGCATAGGAGGAGGTAAAGGACTAGAAATAGGGTAAATAGTATTGAAGGGGTATTATAGATTGCCGCAATTGTTTGTTGGACTCCTTCTTTAAAGGTAAGAGATGAGGGTAGGTAGTTAATTTTAAAGGAGGCAAGGAGGGGATCTAGAAGGAGAGAGAGCAAATTAAATGTAAAAAAGAAGATGACACAGAAAATAGAAAGAGGAGCTGAAAAATTAAGTTTTTCGTTTGATGCCAAGGAGGTCACATAGATAAACAGGACTAGAAGTCCTCCCAAAAAAATCAAAAAAAGGATGTAGGAGAATCAATAGGAAGTTATCTTTATTCCTGAAGTTGCACAGATAAGAACTGTTTGGAAAAGGAGGGTCAGTCCTATAGAGAGAGGGTGATTTAGAAAGAGGAAGAGCAACCTTGAGAGAAGGGCTAATGGTAAAAAGATAGATAAAATCTCAGAGAATAGTTTATTTAAAAATGTTAATTTTGGGGATTAGAGATAGAAGAGGTTTTTTTCTCTGAAGTTTTAAGAAAAATAATTATTCATTTTCGGTTTACAAGACCGAAGTTTTCTTTAAACTATTAAAACTAATGTTAATATTGAGATGGGTTTGAGAGATTTCTTCTTTTATTATAGTTTTTTGTGGTGCATTTGTTTTTATTTGTGGGTATAAGCATTTATTAAATACTTTATTGAGCCTTGAATTTATGATATTAGGGATTTTTTGGGTAATAAGTTGTTATGTTTCTAGGATTGGGGTAGAGAGGTTTTTTGTTTTATTTTTTTTATTGTTGGTTGCTTGTGAGGGGGCGTTAGGTTTGACGTTATTAGTATCTATTGTTCGTACTCATGGGAATGATTGTCTTTGAAGGTTTAGAGTGTTAAGATGTTAAAGTTTTTTTTAATGAATATATTATTGTTTGGTTTTGTGAAAGAGTGGAAAGTAGTACAGGGGTTTATTTTTTTTATAAGGTTTTTAATAATGTGTATATGTGGGCATGATTTTTTTATTTTTAAGTTGGGCTTGAGGTTTGGTATAGATTTTTTGAGTTATTTAATAATTTTATTGAGATTGTGGATTACTTCTTTGGTTATTTTAAGGAGACAGAAATTACTTTTTTTAAAAAAAAGCCCGGGGGGGTTTATTATGGTAAATTTATTTTTGTTAATGTTTTTAATATTGACTTTTAGTGCTATGGATTATTTAATGTTTTATATTTTTTTTGAGAGATCTTTAATTCCTACTTTGTTTTTAATTTTGGGGTGAGGGTATCAGCCTGAACGGATCCAAGCGGGTGTTTATATATTGTTTTATACTTTATTTGGTTCTTTGCCTTTGCTTGTTTCTTTAATAAGGTTATATAAATATGGGGGTAGATTAACATTAGGCTTAGGAGAAAAAGTAATCTCTGGTGGTGCTTTAAGAGGTGTTTGGTATTTTTTTTCTATGTTTGCTTTTTTAGTGAAGATACCTATATATATAGCACATTTATGGTTACCTAAGGCTCATGTGGAGGCACCGGTAGCGGGTTCTATGATTTTGGCGGGGGTATTGTTAAAACTAGGGGGTTATGGGTTAATTCGGGTTCTTCCTATGTTTAGTGTGGTTAATAAAAGATTTTCTTGTATTTGAGTAAGATTTGGGCTTTTAGGGGGCTTGTTTGTAAGTTTAATCTGTTTGCGACAAGTTGATATGAAATCTTTAATTGCTTATTCTTCTGTGGCTCACATAGGATTTGTTTTGTGTGGGCTAGTTGTGTTTAGGTGGTGGGGTTTAAATGGGGCTGTGGTGATAATAATTGGGCATGGTCTTTGTTCTTCGGGTTTATTTAGGCTTTCAAATATGGTTTATGAACGTCTTGGGAGACGTAGGCTTTTAGTTAGTAAAGGATTATTAAATTTCATGCCTAATTTAAGTTTGTGGTGATTTTTGCTTGTTATTGGGAATATGGCCGCTCCCCCAACTTTGAATTTGTTGGGGGAGATTAACTTAATTGTAAGGGTGATTAGTTGGAGAAAGCTTAGGTTATTATTTATTATATGTTTGTCTTTCTTTGGTGCTGCTTATAGGTTGTATATATATTCTTTAAGTCAACATGGTGTTTTTTATAGTTCTTTTTTTTCGTGTTGTGAAGGGAAAATGCAGGAGTATTTAGTTTTAATATTGCATTGACTTCCTTTAAATATAATTTTTTTGAAGAGAGAGTTAGTTTCTTTTATGTTTTAGGATTTAAGTAGTTTAAATAAAACGTTAGTTTGTGGGGCTAAGGATATATATATAAAGAATATCTTAGATTAAGGAAAATTAAAGTTAGTTAAATATTAACACCTTATAAATGCAACTTATAAATCATAATTGACTATAACTCTCGGGGTGTAAATTGGGGGTAAAGATTAGTTTGCCCAGTCTAAGGCTCCTTTCACCCATTCATAATAAAGGCCAAGGAGGAGGATTAATAAGAAAGAAAGTCCTGTAATACACCAAGAAAAGATGTTAGATAGTTGGAGGATAGTTGTCAAAGGTAGGAGAAGGGTGATTTCGACATCAAAAATTAGGAAGATTACGGCAATTAAAAAGAAACGAAGTGAGAAAGGAAGTCGGGCAGATCTTTTGGGGTCAAATCCACATTCAAAAGGCGAATTTTTTTCTGAGTCTGTAATGATTTTTTTTGATAAGAAAGAGGAGGTAATCATTATAATAAGGCTTAGGGAGAGAGCAATAATTACGAGAAAAAACAATATTAGAATTAATTTTTCTAAAAGAAATTAGTCTTTTTGGTTGGAAGCCAAAGGTACTTTATATACTAAAAAATTAATTTCCTCATCAATAAATAAGGAGATAAAGGAAAAGTCAAACTACGTCTACGAAATGTCAATATCAAGCGGCAGCTTCGAAGCCAAAATGATGGTCAGCGGAGAAATGTCAATTATAAAGTCGGAGCCAAGTAATAGAAAGAAATGTTGTTCCAATAATAACATGGAGACCGTGAAAACCTGTGGTAACAAAAAAGGTTGTCCCGTAGGCAGAATCTGCGATTGAGAAAGGAGCTTCTGAATATTCATAGGCTTGGAGAGCTGTAAAATATAGGCCAAGGATAATTGAGATTCTTAATCCTTGGAGAGCTTCGTGGTGGTTAGAGTTTATAAGAGCGTGGTGGGATCATGTAATTGTGGCTCCTGAGGAAAGAAGAACTGTTGTATTGAGAAGGGGGATTTGGAAGGGATTAAAGGGCTTAATTCCTATGGGAGGTCATATAATTCCTAATTCTACAGCGGGTGCTAATCTTCTGTGGAAAAAGGCTCAGAAAAATGCGAAGAAGAAAAGAATTTCTGATAAAATAAACAAGATTATCCCTCATCGAAGCCCTTTTATTACTAACTTTGTGTGGAAGCCTTGATAGGTACCTTCTCGTGTTATATCACGTCATCATTGAAATATAGTTAGAAAAATTCTAAGAAACCTCAAAAAGAGGAGATTAGGGTTGAAGAGGTGAAATCATTTAATTAATCCTGTAGTAAGGAGTAGGGCTCTAATAGCTCCTGTTAAAGGTCAGGGTCTTATGTTTACTAAATGAAATGGGTGGTGGTTAAAGTGCGATGACATTAATTAATTTCTCTTGCGTAAAGAGTTCTAAGGGTTGAAAAAACATAAGATTGAATAATTGCAACAGCAGCTTCTAGGATTAATAAGAGGATTTGAGAAAGGAGTAGAAGGAGTAAGAGAGGGAAAGTAAGGGAAGCACCTCTTTGGCTTAGCAGGGTTAAAATAAGATGTCCTGCAATTATGTTAGCTGCGAGGCGAACTGCGAGTGTTCCAGGTCGAATTAAGTTACTGATTGTTTCAATTAGTACTATTAGGGGTATTAGGAGACTTGGTGTACCTTGTGGTACTAGGTGAGTGAATATGTGTTTTGTGTGGTTTACTCAACCGTAGATTATAAAGGAGATTCATAAGGGTAAAGAGAGGGTTAAGGTTATAATGAGGTGACTTGAACTGGTAAAGATATAAGGGAAGAGTCCTAGGGAGTTATTAAAGATAATAAGTGAGAATAAGGAGATGAAAAGAATTGTTCTTATTTTATAAGGTGGTTTAAGAAGGGTTCTAAATTCTGTGTGGAGATAATAAATAGTTTTTATTCATAGAAGAGATCACCGAGAGGGGGCAACCCAGAATAAATAAGGGATAAACATGATGCCTAGGGAGGTTGAAAGTCAGTTTAAAGGGGTGTTAAAAATTCTTGAAGAGGGGTCAAAAACTGAGAATAGTCTTGTTATCATTTTCAATTTTTTTGGGGATAGGTGGTTGAGCAAGGATTATATTTTATTTTAGAGGGGGGTAATAGGAAATATGTTGAAATGAGGAATAATAAGAGATTAAAGAGGAAAAAGACAAAAAGTCTAGATCATAATAAGGGGGCTATTTGAGGCATTAAAAAATATCTAATAAGATAATTTAAGTTTGACAAACTTATGTTATAAAAATTTAACTAATTTTTTTATTAGAAGTAATCGTAAGATACTATTTTAGGTTTAAAAGACCTACACTTGCTTTCAGTCATCTAATAAAATTTCTTCCTTTATTAGAAGAATTCATTTTAGAAAATGATCTATAGAGACTCTTTCGACAATAATAGGTATAAACCTATGGTTTGCCCCGCAAATTTCGGAGCATTGCCCAAAAAATAAACCGGGTTGGTTGGAGAAAAAGCTGGTTTGGTTTAGTCGTCCCGGGACAGCGTCTACTTTAATGCCTAGGGAGGGGAGTGTTCATGAGTGAATGACGTCTGCGGCGGTAATTAGGACTCGGACTTGGGTGTTTATAGGGAGGATAGTTCGGTTATCTACGTCTAAGAGGCGGAAAAGAGAGGGGGCGTCTCTTGGGGAGAGATAGGAATCAAATTCTACTTGGGGAAAGTCTGAATATTCATATGTTCAATATCATTGGTGTCCGATTACTTTTAAGGTGAGGTTGGGGTTATTTACTTCATCAAGTAGATAAAGTAGGTTTAAGGAGGGGAGAGCAATAAAAATTAAAATAATAGCGGGGAGTGTGGTCCAGATGATTTCGGTGGTTTGATTTTCGAGTAAAAATCGATTTAAAAATTTGTTAAAAAAGATAGAGGAGAGGAGATAACCTACGAAGGTGGTAATTAGAATTAGGACAACTATGGTATGGTCATAAAAGAAAATTAATTGTTCTATTAGGGGAGAAGCACTATTTTGAAATCCGAATTGGCCTCATGTTATCATTATGATTCTAAAAGAAGGTGAACCTTCCTTGTAGGAGCTTAAATCCTAAGCACTCTGTCTGCCATTTTAGAGCTAAGAAGTGACTAAAGGGGTTTCTAAGTAGCTATGGTCGGCTGGGGGATAAGGATGGTTTCACTCGATTGTTGAGGAAAGGAAATTTGAGAATAGAACTGGGCGATTGGCAATGAAGGCTTCTCAAAGGATAAAAATAAATCCTAATACTGCTACCATGGAGACTAAAGAGCCTAAGGAGGATAGAATATTTCATGGGGTATATATATCTGGGTAGTCAGAGTAGCGGCGTGGTATCCCGGCTAGGCCTAGGAAATGCTGGGGAAAGAAAGTAAGGTTAACCCCAATAAATATAATTGCGAAGTGGGGTTTTATTCATTGAGGGTTTAGTGAAACTCCTGTTATAAGGGGGAATCAGTGTGAGATTCCTGCAAAGATGCCGAAGACGGCACCTATTGATAAAACATAGTGGAAATGGGCTACAACATAGTAAGTATCGTGGAGAATAATGTCAATAGAGGAGTTAGAGAGAATAATACCTGTGAGACCTCCTATCGTAAATAGAAAAATAAAACCTAAGGCTCAAAGGGTTGGGGGGCTATAGGAGAACTGAGTACCATGGAGGGTTCTTAGCCACCTAAAGATTTTGATTCCTGTGGGTACAGCAATAATTATTGTGGCAGAGGTAAAATAGGCTCGGGTGTCTACATCTATTCCTACTGTGAATATATGGTGGGCTCATACAACAAAGCCTAAGATTCCAATAGCAAGTATAGCGTAAATTATTCCTAATACACCAAAGGTTTCTTTTTTCCCGGATTCTTGGCTTACAATGTGTGAGATTACCCCAAATCCTGGGAGAATGAGAATATAAACTTCAGGATGCCCAAAAAATCAAAATAAATGTTGGTAAAGGATGGGATCCCCTCCCCCAGCCGGGTCAAAAAAGGATGTATTTAAATTTCGGTCTGTTAGGAGTATAGTAATAGCCCCTGCGAGGACTGGTAAAGAGAGAAGGAGAAGAATTATAGTAATAAATACTGATCACACAAAAAGGGGTATTCGGTCTAAAGTTATTCCTAGGGGACGTATATTGATAATGGTTGTTATGAAGTTGATGGCACCTAGGATTGAAGACACCCCAGCTAAATGTAAAGAGAAGATTGCCATATCAACTGAGGCTCCTGCATGGGCAAGTGAAGAAGAAAGAGGAGGGTAGACGGTCCAACCTGTTCCAACTCCTCTTTCAATTATTCCTCTAAAAAGAAGAAGGATTAGGGAAGGGGGTAGTAGTCAAAATCTTATGTTATTAAGGCGTGGGAATGCTATATCTGGGGCAGAAAGCATTAGGGGTAAGAGTCAGTTCCCGAACCCCCCAATTATAATAGGTATCACTATGAAAAAAATTATAATAAAAGCGTGGGCTGTGACAATTACATTATAGATTTGATCATCTCCGATAAAGGAGCCTGGTTGGCCTAGTTCTGTTCGAATAAGAAGTCTTAAAGAGGTTCCGATCATACCTGCTCAGGCTCCTAAGATGAAATATAGTGTACCAATGTCTTTGTGATTTGTAGAAAAAAATCATCGTTGCAT